CAGGTTGTACTGTTCCGGTTAGTCCATAAGGATCGGACACCCATATTCCAGGACCGTATAAGCCCGTTACATGAAATGCACCAAAACCAAAGCAAGCCACCCCGGAGAGAAATAAATGAATTCCAAAGATCTTAGGCAAATCCAAAGAAGGTTTTCCTGTACGTTCATCAGAAAATATTTCTAGATCCCAATAGACCCAATGCCAGATAGCTGCCAAAAAGCATAAGCCAGAAAACACAATATGCGCCCCGGCTACACCTTCGTAACTCCAAATCCCCGCATTCGTTACAGTCCCTCCTGTGATACTCCAACCTCCCCAGGAATTGGTTATTCCTAAACGAGTCATGAAGGGTATAACGAACATGCCCTGTCTCCACATTGGATCAAGAACAGGGTCAGAAGGATCAAAAACTGCTAATTCATACAGAGCCATTGAGCCCGCCCAACCAGCAACCAGAGCTGTGTGCATTATATGAACGGAAAGCAACCGGCCGGGATCATTCAATACAACGGTATGAACACGATACCAAGGCAAACCCATGGAAAACACCTCTTTCTCAAAGAAAAATAGACACTACCTAACTTTATTGCATTGGAAAAGACTATACTATGACTATCCTATAGACCTCCCTTGTTGAGTGGATTAGTTCCTAACAAGAGTTAGGTTAATATTTATTCTTTTCGTAGGAAAAAAGAGAAGCAGATTTATTCTATACTCGATAAGTACCAATATGCAATGGGGGTTGATACCATTTTCTATGAGTAAATGCGCCTATCCGTATTTCTCATTAGAAGGGACTATTTGTCTTTCTTTCCGCATTTTTCTACTGTATGGATAAAATAAATACGATAAAGACAATATTATAACGACAATAAACCCATATTGTTACGTTTCCACATCAAAGTGAAATATAGTATTTAGTTCTTTTTTCTTTCAATTCATGCCTATTGGTGTTCCAAAAGTACCTTTCCGAAGTCCTGGAGAGGAAGATGCATCTTGGGTTGACGTATAGTGCGACTTGTCAGATATATTGGGTCGTATGGGATTTCCCCGTTTTCTCCCTCGATCGAGATATCCTCTCTTTCGCCCAAAAATAAATTGAATCATCCAAAAATTGGAGCGTGAAATCCATTGTTTGGGGGGATTCATAGTACTTATTTTCAATTAGAATAATTTATGGTTGACTTTGATTGGACTAAAAATAAAAAAATGAAGTATCCAGGCTCCGTTTAGAAAAAACCCAATTGGAAATATATCTATGATTACTACGTGTATCATAAACGATTCCTGGTTGTTGTTTGTAAAGTTAAAACAAAAAAGAAATGGTGATGAGAAGATTTGTCCTATATGCGATGCGCAAATCAAAAGAGGGCAGATCTTTACCCGGAGTAGAGCATAAACCTAAAAAGATGAAAGAGACCCACTCAGGAACAAGAAAACCCCATCGTGATTTGGATTGAATCTCGATGAAACAATACATCAATGAGAAGTTAATTCAATAAGTTTATTGACTTTTTTCTATTATAAGGAAGAAATAAAAGAAGTCCAGATTTTTGTTTATTGAAAAATCGAAGAAAAAAAAGCCCTTTCGTTCCAAGTTGTAAAAAACCTGCTTGCTAGAAAAAGGAATAGGAAAAAAAAGAAAGAGCACTGGAATCTATACATTGATTCTTTTTTTGAACCGTATGCATCAAAAGGTGCATGTACGGTTCCTAAGGGATACAATTTAACCCTAATCAACCGACTTTATCGAGAAAGATTACTTTTTTTAGGCCAAGCGGTTGATAGCGAAATCTCGAATCAACTTATTGGTCTTATGGTATATCTCAGTATCGAGGATGATACCAAAGCTCTTTATTTGTTTATAAACTCTCCTGGTGGGTGGGTAATACCTGGAGTAGCTATTTATGATACTATGCAATTTGTTCGACCAGAGGTCCATACAATATGCATGGGATTAGCCGCGTCAATGGGATCTTTTATATTGGTTGGAGGAGAAATTACCAAACGTCTAGCATTCCCTCACGCTTGGCGCCAATGAGGTTTTAAAATTTGAGAGAAAAAAGAAAACTATGCCTTCGCCATATGAACATTAAGTAATAATAGCATGGCACTTCGAATTCGATATGAAAAATTTTTGTATTTTTTTTTTTCAAAAGATTGGATTATGTATCGAGAGAGTAGTATGAGAAAAAAGGTATTTCCGATTTTGTTTTATCTATCGGGAGTCCAGTTTAGCGTCACAAACTTTTTTGTTTTCACACCGAAGGGCTCTTAACAATATTTATGTTATAAAAAAGAGTGCGAAAAAAAAACAAGATTTTTACTGTGGTTGGATCAAAAAGAAACTTTGGGATTGCTCAATCAAAGAAAAAAAAAAAAGAATCCATTTGAAAATAGAAAGCAACGGAGCCATCGTAGTATTTTTTAACTACTCCGAAAAGAAGGGTGGCAATTTGATCATTTATTTAACCATCTGGGGCTGATAGATTCTATTTT